ATGAATTGAGTTGTATACATGAAAGCGTAAGAACTCAACGGATTTCCTTCTTTGTTTGTCTGATTTGAGGGAGAAGGTCCCGTTGAGTTCTTAATCATTATCATATTTTTTTATAAGTTCATTTAAGAAGTTCTATTTACTCAACAAATTTTCCCCTCCTCTTTTGTTTGTCCACCACTTTTTATATTTATAGTATACGTAATTATTCATTGTTATTGTTATAAGATAATATAATAAGAAAATATGTAATAACTCTAAAAAACGTTCTGATACGTCTGTAAAAAATCGAAACTAACACTAGGAATGTTTGACGAACAGTATAAAGAATCATTATTATTTCGACACAAGAAAAGGGTGTGAAAAATCCTTTTCTTGTGTCGAAGACTAGGAAGACGAATAACCCCTCCCAGAAATATTTGTTCCCTTCATTTATATTTATCCGTTCTATTTCGCGTTTACTTTTGTATAGGATCTAGCCAAAGTGAATTATAAAATGCATTTTATGACATTTCAATCTCACAATAGCAATATAATAAAATCACCCCAATTTTGATAAAAAAAAGACAAAGTACGGGGTCAAGTCAAATAGTCTTCTTCACAATCTACATACTATGGCTAGGAATATGGTACAAGGAATTACCGGCATATCGTAGAAAAAAAGTATAAACAAAAGGCTTTTATCATTTCATTTTTTATATCATAATTACTAAAAATAATTTGGTTCTTTTTACAAACTGGATGTCGATCAATCCGCGAGTTTAGAAATTCATTTCGGACAATTGAACCTTCTCGAACTGTTTCTTTTTAAGAACCAAAAAGATTTGTGCCAAAATAACAGATGCGAAGAAGAACAAAAGGCCTTGTACACGTAATGGATCTTGAAGTACTATTTCTGCATCTCCCTGACCAAATCCGCCCACATTAGGATTACTTGTCAACGGTTGATCCAATTTGATAGATTCGCCTTCTGAAACAAGAAGTTCTGGCCCCGGAGGGATAATATCAACTACTTGACGTCCATCCGATGCATCCGCTATGGTTATTTCGTATCCCCCCTTTTCTTTTCGTAGGATTTTGCTTACTATACCTGATGCTGTAGCATTATAAACTGTATTGTTACTTTTGCTCCCGTCAGGATAAATCTGGCCCCTTCCCCTGTTTCCACCTACGTATATAGGATATTTTAAGAAGTGAATGTCTTTCTTAGTAGCGGGGTCGGGGGAAAGAATAGGAAAGGTGATTTCACTATATTTCTGACCAGGAACAGGGCCGATGACAAGAATATTTTTTTGATTGGGGCGATAGCTCTGAAAAGACAGATTACCCACCTTTTCTTTTATCTCGGGGGAAATACGATCGGGAGGGGCTAATTCAAAACCCTCTGGTAAAATAAGAACAGCCCCCACATTCAAACCCCCTTTTTTACCATTAGCAAGAACTTGTTTCAGTTGCGTATCATAAGGAATTCGAACAACTGCTTCAAATACAGTATCGGGAAGTACCGCTTGCGGAACCTCAATATCCACTGGTTTATTAGCTAAATGGCAATTGGCGCATACAATACGTCCCGTCGCTTCTCGTGGATTTTCATAACCCTGCTGTGCAAAAATGGGATATGCATTTGAAATGGATGTACGAGTTATTATATATATCATGAGCGATACGGAAATAGATCGAGTAATCTGTTCCTTTATCCAAGAAAAAGTATTTCTAGTTTGCATGGTCCAATCATTGATCCCGAAAATTTCTACAATAAATTGGGGTAGGTCACTAATGGAGTTTCCTATCCACGATTCTGTTATTTACTGGAATAATTTGACTCGATTAATATATAGGAATATAGGATGAATCTCCGGGATGGGTATAAATATAAAGCGATTTTCAATGTTTTGCTTATGTACAACTGCAAAATAAGAAACATTATAATTGGATTAGGTAAATCATTTTTCAGTCATTCATTGAATGATAAATCACTACAAGTGACGGAGATACGCGATTTAGATAACGGAAAATCCAATATTTTAAAATTGTATCTAGAATGACTGGAAAAGTGGAAACAAGGCCAGATATGATTTGATCATTATGAACAAATCCAAAATCCTTGTAGACAAAGCCAATCATCAATTCCCAACCATGGGGCGAATGAAATCCGATACATAAATCAGTTAATAAAAGAAGAGAAAAAGCTTTTATTGTGTCACTTAAATTATATAGGAATTCCTGAGCCCAAGAGTTAAGAATAACAAGTTCTTTATTACCCAAAATAGAATAACCACTTAGAATAATGAAACAGATTATATTTGTCGAGAAGCGCAAAATCGTATGAATACGACCCTCGTTGTGTATCTTGATTAATTGGATTGTTTCTTTGTGAATTCCTATACGAAGGTTTTGTAGATGTGTCTCCGAGTATTCCTTGATCATTTCCTCTAAGAAGAGGAGTTCCTCTAATTCTATGAATTTTTCTAGAATACTCTTTTCTTCAATATCATTCAAAAAAGTTTCGGATTGCCTAGTATTCCACCAATTAGTAACCCACGATTCCAGACTTTTTTGAAATAAGAGAGAAATCCACCAGGGCAAAAATACTATAGATGCAAGATATAAAAGAGGAGTGAATGCTTTCTTTTTTGCCATTTTTTCATCTGTGAATTGTTAATGAACCCATCTCATTCGTCAACTATATGTAATCTAATATTTCTCTCACGCATCAATTCTATTACAAGTTATCGAACCAGGAATCTATTCACTATTTTTTATTTGTCATTTCGTGGTTAGGCCTTGAATCTAGAAAAAAATACAGAAATAGACGAAAAATTCGAATGAATAAATAATCAAAAAATCTTGTTTCCCTATAGTCAAATTCGAAGTACATATCTCCTTTCGACGAATGCCCCGAAAACCACTTTAAACAATGAATATGAATTGAATATTATTCAGATTTTGAGACGAAAGAACTCCTTTTCTATCATTATATAAAAATATCTAATATTTCGAAAAAATTTAACTGACTATGAGTAGTCAGGGATAGAATAATTGAGGGAATTTTCTGAAGAATATTGTGAAAAACGAGTGGCAAAAAACGACAGAAATTGGTTAGTTATCATTATAAGAGATCCAATTTTTTGGTCATTAAGGAGCACAAAAAGAAGCGCCGAAAAAATGACAAGATATGATCTATCTGAATCTAAAGTCTCAATTCCAACAAGTAAAAAAAGGGGGGGGATTTCCTTATTTAGAAATGGTTTATTATGAGATATTTCGATTTTTATTATTTTTTTATTGAATTGAGTTGTGTATATTTCGATACATATAAAAGATCCCCAAAAGAGTTTTTTATGCTTGTTCCATATATGTCTGCTTTGACTCGAATGAATGTTCTGAAGAAACCTCAATTAAGTTATGTTCTAGAAAAACAGGATTCTTGCGTTTTTGCCCTCCTGCTCAGAAAGCATTCATTTATCGGCTCGTTTCTTAAAATACTTCAATTGGTACGCGCAAGAAATAGGCCAATTCAGCAGCTTTTTGTTCCATTTCCCGCGGAGTAAAATTCTCATCAGTACGAGTCAATGGAATAGCTCCCTGGCCTCGGATATCCATATAAAGGACACGCCGAGCATAAATACCCTCTTTCACTTCTATTCTGACGGATTGAATATCTTTTATAAGAAATCGGAGAAAGACCCGACGATTTTTTCCAGGAAATCCCCAACGAAAGATACACACTATTCCGTCTTTTATATCAAATCGATCATAACCACTACCTACATTCCACGAAATTGTGCACCACAAATAAGAGCTAATAAAAAGACCCGCGATCCCATAGAAAGACATCACAATTCCTTGTGGAAAAAAAACTATTTGCTGAGACGGAAATAAAGATATCAAATTTCTACCAAGATAACTCGAGGTTCCAACTAACAAGAATCCTAATGAACCTAAAAAAAGGATAATAGCCCAGCAGAAATTACTTGTTTTTCGAGCCCCCTTTATAGGTTCTATCCATATATGTTCTGATCGACAACTCATACTTGATCCCGTTGCTTTTTTGGAATTGAGAGAATACCCCAAATGAATTTGACTTTAGTCCGTTTGTTTCCGAAGTAACTCGCATCAACTAGCACTAGTTTGATGTGAACCTTTAGGAGTAATTCATTCAATTGGTTAGATCTAAACTAATAACATACCCTTCGTATGATCTCACTAAAGATAACCACATACATATAGATAGACCAACGTTACAGTTCAGCCATCCGCCGATTCGGGTCTATTTGAAAATAGCTAGAACATAGCATTTTCTGGAGACATAAGAATTTTTCGGCGGAAGCCGCTTATACCATATTTTTCTAAATGGATATCTGTGTTATGATACAAAAGTCAATTGAAAAAAAAATAGATGAGATTTTGTGCCATCGGCTCTAAACAATCTTGTTTTTTTGAACATGAAGAAATAAAGAAGCCATTGCGATTGCCGGAAATACTAGGCCTACTAAAGGGACCAAAACAGAGGGAAAGTTAAGAGTTGTCATAGAATGGGTACCTCGATTTACTATTTGTACCTGTTATTATTTTTTAGATTTTATATTTATAATATAAAGATATCTTATTATATATCTTATTATATATAAGGATATCTTACTTATTATAATTTGAGAATTCTAAATTGGAATTATTATTACTTAATATCTATAGATATAAATATCTATCTAAGTGAGTATATAATGTAGTTTTTTATCTTTCTACATTAAGGATTTGAAAGGATATGGATGAGATCTTATTTTCTTCGTTTTTTGCTCTTGTCTTCGAATTTGATTTATTAAGCAAAAATTTTATTAAAAATGAATTATATTCTACTTATTTAGATTCTATTTATATTGAAGGTTTTGTTAGAATCCCATCCAGCAGGGATTCTTATTCAAAATAGGATTATCGTAAGATATAGAAAGATAAAAAATTCTATATTTTCTAGATTTGAATTATATATGACGAGAAGAAGATAT